TTAAAAAAAGAAGAGAAAAATGAAAAAAATTCTTTTTGGTTTGAAAAACCTATTGTAACTTTTCTTTTCGATTATAAACGATGGAATCGACCGTATAGATATATAAAAAATGATCGATTTGAAAATGCTATACGGAATGAAATGTCACAATATTTTTTTTATATATGCCCAAGTGATGGAAAACAAATAATATCTTTTACATATCCACCAAGTTTATCGACTTTTTCAGAAATGATAGAACGCAAAATTTCTTTGTACACGACAGAAAAACTATCCCACGAAGACTTGTATAATTATTGGGTTCATACCAATGAACAAAAAAAATACAACTTGAACAATGAATTGATAAGTCGAATAAAAATTCTAGAAAAAGAGAAGGGATCTCTTGCTTTAGATATGCTAGAAAAAAGGACCAGATTATGCGATGATGAGAATGAACAAGAATACTTGCCAAAAAGGTATGATCCTTTTTTGAATGGACCTTATCGAGGAACAATAAAAAAATGGGGTTCACGTGCAATCATGAACGATTTAATAACTTCCACAGCGAATTCCGTAGAAATGTTTTGGATAAATAAGATTCATGGTCTCTTTCATAATGATTCTCGAGAATTAGAACATCAAAAGAATACGTTTGGCTTTAGCGGGAAATTTTTATTGAATTCGATTGGGAATTCCTTAACCTCAATCGATGAATTATCTTTTGAACACGCACGACGAATTGATTCAGAAAGTCAAGCAAAATCTTTGAAATTTATATTCGATGTAATTTCAACTGATCCAAACGATCTAACAACAATTAGAAGGAAATCTATTGGAATGGAAGAAATCAGTAAAAGGGTTTCTCGTTGGTCATACAAATTGACAAACGATTTAGAAGAAGAGGAAGAAGAAAATGAAGAAGAATCGACGGAAGATCCCGAAATTCGTTCAAGAAAAGGCAAACGCGTGGTTATTTTTACTGATAACGGTCAGAGTACTAATTCCAGTACTAGTAATAATAATACTAGTAATAATAGCACTAATGATGAAGAAGAGGAAGTGGCTTTGATACGTTACTCACAACAATCGGATTTTCGCCGGGGTATAATTAAAGGATCCATGCGTGCTCAAAGACGTAAAACAGTTATTTGGGAAATGTTTCAAGCAAATGTGCATTCTCCACTTTTTTTTGATCGCATAGACAAAATCTTTTTTTTTTCGTTTTTTGATATCTCTAAAATGATTAATCACATTTTTAGGAATTGGGTAGGAGAAAACCCAAAATTGCAAATTTCTTATTTTGAGGAGGAAGAGACAAAAGAAAAGGAGAAAACAAACGAGGAGAAAGAAGAAGAAAATGAACGAATAGCAATATCAGAAGCTTGGGATACCTTTATATTTACTCAAGCAATAAGAGGTTTCATGTTAGTAACCCAATCTTTTCTTAGAAAATACGTTATATTACCCTTATTGATAATAGCTAAAAATATTGGTCGTATGTTATTATTGCAATTCCCCGAATGGTACGAGGATTTGAAGGAATGGAATAAAGAAATGCATGTTAAATGTACCTATAATGGCGTTCAATTATCAGAAACAGAATTTCCCCAAAATTGGTTAACAGACGGCATTCAGATAAAGATTCTATTTCCTTTCTGTCTGAAACCTTGGCGAAGATCTAAAGTACGATCTCATCATAGAAATAGAGATCAGAAAATAAGGAAAAAGGAGAAAAAAGACAATTTTTGTTTTTTAACAGTCTGGGGAAGGGAAGCGGAACTACCTTTTGGGTCTCCCCGAAAACGACCTTCTTTTTTTGAACCCGTTTTTAACGAACTCGAAAAAAAAACGAGAAAAGCGAAAAGGCAATTTTTTCAAGTTATAAGGGTTTTCAAAGAAAGAGGAAAAGGTTTTATAAAAGTTTCAAAAGAAAAAACAAGAATAGTTCTAGTTATAAATCTAATAATGAAAGAACTTGAAAAAGTAAACCCCATTTTCTTATTGAAATTGAGAAAGGTAAAAGTATATGAATCGAATGAAAACGAAAAAGATTCCAATATAAATAATAAGATTATCCGAGAATCGACCATTCGAATTCGATCCGCGAATTGTGTAAATGAAAATTATTCACTCATAGAAACAAAAATGAAAGATCTTGCTAATAAGACAATCACAATTAGGACTCAAATAGAAGGAATCACAAAAGGCAATAAAAAAATAGTTCGAGCTTGTGATGATAAAAGATCGGAATCAAAGAAGGATATTTGGCAAATATTCAAAAGAAAAAATATCCGAGTAATACGTAAATCACATTATTTTATGAAATCCTTCGTTGAAAAAATATACATGGATATATTACTATGTATCATTAAGATTCCAAGGATCAATGCACAACTTTTCTTTGAATCAACAAAAAAAACTATCAACAAATCCATTTCCAACGCGGAAACAAATCAAGAAGGAATTGAGAAAACAAATCAAAATACAATGAACTTTATTTCGACTATAAAAAATCCGTTTTCTAATTTTTCTAATACTAATATTAGTAATCAAAATATTAGGAATAATAATTGTGACTTATCTTCTTTGTCTCAAGCCTATGTATTTTACAAATTATCACAAAATCAATTACTTAACAAGTATCATTTGAAATCTGTACTTCAATATCACCACACCTATCCTTTTCTTAGGGATATAATCAAGAATTATTGTACGACACGAGGAATATTTGATTCCAAATCAAGGCAAAAAAAAATCCATAAGTCTGGAATGAATAAATGGAAAAATTGGTTAAGGGGTCATTATCAATACAATTTATCTCATACCAAGTGGGATCACTTAGTACCGAAAAAATGGCGAAATAGAGTCAATCAATGTCGTACGATTCAAAAGAAAGACTCAATGAAATTAGATTTATATAAAAAAGAAAAAGACCAATTAATTCATTACACGAAACAAAATTACTATGCAGTGGACTCATCGATAAGTCAAAAAGAAAAATGGAAAAAACATTACGGATATGATCTTTTGTCATATAAATATATAAATTATGGGAATAGTAAGGACTCGTATATTTCTGGATCAACATTACAAGTAGAGGACAAAAAAATTCCATATAATTTCAATACAAATACACTGAAATCCGAATCATTTTATAGATTGATAAGTATATCTATTAGTGATTATCTAGAAAAAAGATCTATTATTGATATGGACAAAAATATGGATAGAAAATTTTTGGATTGTAGAATTCTCCATTTTTGTCTTAGAAATAATATCGATATTGAGACCTGGGCCAATACGCATACCGGCACCAAGATTCATAAAAATGCTAAAACGGAAACTCAAAATTATCAAAAATTGGAAAAAAAGGATCCTTTTTCTTTTACGATTCATCACAAAATCAACCCATCCAATCAAAAAAATATTTTTTTTGATTGGATAGGAATGAATCAAGAAAGGTTATATCATACCATATCAAATTTAGAACCTTGGTTTTTCCCAGAATTTGTACTACTTTTTGATGTGTATAAGATTAACCCGTGGATCATACCAATAAAATTACTTATTTTTCATTTATATGAAAAAAATATTTCTATATTAGCTAATCAAAAAGAATATCTTGAATTAGAAAATTCCAACCAAAAAAAAAACAAACAAGAAGGTCAAGGAGATTTTGTATCAGATCTACGAAAACAAAACAAAAAGAAAAATCTTGAAGAAGATTACACGGGAGCAGACATTAAAAAAGGTAGAAAGAAAAAACAATTCAAGAGCAAGAAAGAAGAAGAACTGGATTTCTTCCTGAAAAAATATTTTCTTTTTCAATTAAGGTGGGATGATTCCTTGAATCAAAGAATGATCAATAATATCAAGGTATATTGTCTCCTACTTAGACTGATAGATCCAAGAGAAATTGCTATATCCTCAATTCAAAGAGGAGAGATGCATCTGGATGTAATGTGGATTCAGAAAGACCTAACTCTTACAGAATTGATAAAAAGAGGAATATTTATTATCGAACCAATTCGTTTATCTATGAAAAAGGATGGAAAATCTATTATATATCAAACCATAGGTATTTCATTGGTTGATAAGAATAAGCGCCAAACTAATGGAAAATGCATAATAAAAAGCGGATATGTTGAAAAAAAGAATTTTGATGAATCCATTGCACAACACAGCAATATGCTTGTGAATAGAAACAGAAATCATTTTGATTTCCTTGTTCCCGAAAATATTCTATCTCCCAGACGTCGTAGAGAATTTCGAATTTTAATTTGTTTCAATTCCCGGAATTGGAATGTTGTGAATCGAAATCCACTATTTTGCAATCAAAACAACATAAAAAACTGGGGACAATTTTTAAACGGGGAAAAGCATCTTAATACAGATGCAAATAAATTCATTAAATTCAAATCGTTTCTTTGGCCCAATTATCGATTAGAAGATTTAGCTTGTATGAATCGTTATTGGTTTGATACCAATAACGGTAGTCATTTCAGTATGTCAAGAATACATATGTATCCACGATTCAGAATTAGTTAATAGTATATTTCCTATATATCTATCGCATGCCATATTCGGTGGATAAAAACCGAAAGATATACACATACACCATGTTACATTCTGATAAATGTATCATCCCTTTCTATCCAAATCAAATTACAAATTTGATTTGGATAAATTTGGATAAAATTAATATAAATTTAAAGTAGTGTATATGAAGAAATTAAAATTTTTTTGTACTAGATTCAAATAACTGGAACTAACTGGTATAATAATAATAATTATTTTTCCTGATCGGTAAAATCCACAGAAAAGAAAAAAATAGAAAAATTGGTTTTTTATGGTCAAAAATTCATTCATCTTAGCTATTCGACAAGAAAAAGAAAAAAATTGCGGATCTGTTGAATTTCAAGTATTCAGTTTTACGGATAAGATACGGAGACTCACTTCACATTTGGAATTACATAAAAGAGATTTTTTATCACAAAGGGGCCTACGGAAAATTCTGGGAAAACGTCAACGGCTACTGGATTATTTGTCAAAGAAAAATAGAGTACGTTATAAGAAATTAATTGGTCAATTAGGTATTCGGGAGTCAAAAACTCGTTAATTTTAAGGTTGGTTTGCATTTTTTTCTTTAGTTATTAGTAGTTATTCAATTTTTCATTTTGATGAACTTCGTTTGATAAATTCATGGAATAATGAATTAAGGAAGAAAAGATATGACTGTACCGGCTACAAGAAAAGATCTCATGATAGTTAATATGGGTCCTCATCATCCATCAATGCATGGTGTTCTTCGACTGATCGTTACTCTTGATGGTGAAGATGTTATTGACTGTGAACCCGTATTGGGTTATTTACACAGAGGGATGGAAAAAATAGCAGAAAATCGAACAATTATACAATATTTGCCTTATGTAACACGGTGGGATTATTTAGCCACTATGTTCACAGAAGCAATAACAGTAAATGCACCAGAACGATTGGAAAGTGTTCAAGTACCTAAAAGAGCCAGTTACATTAGAGTCATTATGCTGGAATTGAGTCGTATAGCTTCTCATTTATTATGGCTTGGGCCCTTTATGGCGGATATCGGCGCACAGACTCCCTTTTTCTATATTTTCAGAGAAAGGGAATTGTTATATGATCTATTCGAAGCTGCTACGGGTATGCGAATGATGCATAATTATTTCCGTATTGGGGGGGTTGCTGCTGATCTGCCTTATGGCTGGATAGATAAATGTTTGGATTTCTGTGATTATTCTTTAACAGGAATTGCTGAATATCAAAAACTTATTACACGGAATCCCATTTTTTTGGAACGAGTTGAAGGAGTGGGCATTATTGGTGGAGAAGAAGCAATAAATTGGGGTTTATCAGGGCCGATGTTACGTGCTTCTGGAATACAATGGGATCTTCGTAAAGTTGATAGTTATGAGTGTTACAATAAATTCGATTGGGAAGTCCAATGGCAAAAAGAAGGAGATTCACTAGCTCGTTATTTAGTCCGAATCGGTGAAATAAAGGAATCTATAAAAATTATTCAACAGGCTCTAGAAGGAATTCCTGGGGGACCCTATGAAAATTTAGAAGTCCGGCGCTTTGATAGAGCAAAAAATGTCGAATGGACTAATTTTGAATATAGATTTATTACTAAAAAACTTTCGCCCAATTTTGAATTGTCGAAACAAGAACTTTATGTAAGAGTAGAAGCCCCAAAAGGAGAATTAGGAATTTATTTGATAGGAGATAGTAGTGTTTTCCCCTGGAGATGGAAAATTCGCCCACCTGGTTTTGTCAATTTGCAAATTCTCCCTCAATTAGTTAAAAGAATGAAATTGGCCGATATCATGACGATACTAGGCAGTATAGATATCATTATGGGAGAAGTTGATCGTTGAAATGATAATTGATACGACAGAAGTAGAAGTACAAGCTATCCATTCTTTTTCTAGATTGGAATCCTTAAAAGAAGTTTATGGACTCATATGGATCTTTGTTCCCATTTTAACCCTTCTATTAGGAATCACAATAGGGGTCCTAGTAATTGTGTGGTTAGAAAGAGAAATATCCGCAGCAATACAACAACGTATTGGGCCTGAATATGCCGGTCCGTTGGGGATTCTTCAAGCTCTAGCAGATGGGACCAAATTACTTTTTAAAGAGGACCTACTTCCATCTAGAGGAGATATTCGTTTGTTTAGCGTGGGACCGTCTATAGCGGTCATATCAGTTCTACTAAGTTATTTAGTAATTCCTTTTGGATATCGCCTTATTTTAGCCGATCTCAGTATAGGTGTTTTTTTATGGATCTCCATTTCAAGTATTGCTCCTATTGGACTTCTTATGTCAGGATATGGATCGAACAATAAATATTCCTTTTTAGGTGGTCTACGGGCTGCTGCTCAATCTATTAGTTATGAAATACCATTAACTCTATGTGTATTATCAATATCTCTACGTGTGATTCGTTGGAACATGATTATTTTCCTTTCTCTCTAGAAATAAAGTAAGGAGGTTGAATATATTGAATGGATATTTTCATTTTTTATTCATCATTAGGGTTGATGAGTTAAACTAGATAGTTATATGAGTAAAATCAAACTGCTTAGAAATTTGCAGTAAGAAGAGAAAATCTCATTCCCTATGTACAAGAATATAAACATAAGCAGTATATAAACTGTTTACCCCAAGATTAAGATTCTTTGACTAATTCTCATATCTTGAAGCGGGTACAAAAGATCAACGTATGGGGGTTCTACTACTTTTTTATATGTATTACCATACGGGGGATCAATCAAAAATCAGTGAACAGTTAGGAACACCAAGGTACAAAAAAGATTAGTAATGGAGATAATATAAGGTATCAAAAAACGGTATTTTTATATAAAACTTTGGATAAAACGAATCATAATGGGGACTTTAAGTTGGTAGAAATGACCAAGCAGCACTTCCCCACGATTCCGATCTAGAGTATGCTCCTATTCACTGATTAAAGAAATGACTATCAAAAACGAATTAATCCTTTATTTTTTTTTTCAGAGTACCCCCCCTCTTAGAAAGAAGAACAGGAACAAAAGAAATAGAATTCCAAAATAGAATGAGAAAAATGAATAAATAATAATGCAAAAGATCTTTATTTATTATTTTCCCCATCCATATCTATACATAATATATAGAATTCTTATCATGAATTTTGAATTAATACCCAATTCTTTCTTTATAGAACATATTTATTGATATAACGAGTATTTTATTAAAAGATTAAGTTATTACCAAACAAAGAGAAATTCAAATTGTAATGGATAAGATCAATTCGGAAGCACCTTTTCTATTTGAGCAGACGGAATTTCATTGGTCTAATTTTTGGCTTCCCGATGTATATTTACCATCCAAATAAGGATGGAGATAATATCGAGCAAGTCCTTACATTTATTTGTGGCCATAGAGGAGCCGTATGAAGCCGAGGTCTCATGTACGGTTTTGAAATAGCGATGCGAGCAGTGATGTTATTATCGACTATGATTATCTAACAGTTTAAGTACAGTTGATATAGTTGAGGCGCAGTCAAAATATGGATTTTTGGGGTGGAATCTGTGGCGTCAGCCTATTGGGTTTGTTGTTTTTCTAATTTCTTCTCTAGCAGAATGTGAAAGATTACCCTTCGATTTACCAGAAGCAGAGGAAGAATTAGTAGCAGGTTATCAAACAGAATATTCAGGTATCAAATACGCTTTATTTTACCTTGCTTCTTACCTAAATTTATTAGTTTCTTCATTATTTATAACAGTTCTTTACTTAGGTGGGTGGAATTTATCTATTCCGTATATATCTATTCCTGAACTTTTCGGAATAAATCAAATGGATGGAGTCTTTGGAACGACAATTGGGATATTTATTACATTAGCTAAAGCTTATTTGTTTCTGTTCATTCCTATCGCAGCAAGATGGACTTTACCTAGAATGAGAATGGACCAGTTATTAAATCTTGGATGGAAATTTCTTTTACCTATTTCCCTGGGTAATCTATTATTGACAACTTCTTCCCAACTTGTTTCACTATAAATACTATAAAATAATAGAATAAGATAACGATATTCTAGATTCATAATCGATCTCAAACAAGAGAAAGAAACATCAATTTATTCACGGAGATCCACAATATGTTCCCTATGGTAACCGGGTTCATAAATTATGGTCAACAAACAATACGAGCAGCAAGGTACATTGGTCAAAGTTTCATAATTACCTTATCCCATACAAATCGTTTACCTGTAACTATTCAATATCCTTATGAAAAATCGATCACATCAGAACGTTTCCGTGGTCGAATCCACTTTGAATTTGATAAATGTATTGCTTGTGAAGTATGTGTTCGTGTATGTCCCATAGATCTACCCGTTGTTGATTGGAAATTTGAAAAAAATATTAAAAAGAAACAATTGCTTAATTATAGTATTGATTTTGGGGTCTGTATATTTTGTGGTAACTGTGTCGAGTATTGTCCAACAAACTGTTTATCAATGACTGAAGAATATGAACTTTCTACTTATGATCGTCACGAATTGAATTATAATCAAATTGCTTTGGGTCGGTTACCAATGCCAGTAATTGGAGATTACACAATTCAAACAGTTATGAATTCGACTCAAATCAAAAGAGACAAGGATAACCTCCTTGATTCAAGAACGGTTACTGATTACTAAGATTTCCTTTTGATATAAAGGATCCAAGCCCCCTTTTTTTGTTGGTCAGAAATTACAAATAATAACTATTGATTGTTGAGAATCACTCTTTGTTTTAAACTGAGAATATGGTTTAGTGATGATTTTCAAATAGAAAATTCCAACTATTCTTTTCTTTTTTCTTTTAGATAAAAATAGAAAATAGATAAAAAGGAAAGTAGGATTGGCCAATAACTTTAATAACTTTATCTATATCTACATTAATCCATATTAAGATTGAATTCAATTAGGAACTCATCATATACAAGAAAAAAAAAAATAAAGGTAACACCCTTTTATTTCCTGGACTATTTAGTAAGGTCATGAAATATTTCGACTTATTTATCTGTTATACATAATGGATTTACCTGGACCAATACACGATATACTTGTAGTATTTCTGGGATTAGTTCTTATATTAGGAGGTCTAGGAGTAGTATTATTTACCAATCCAATTTATTCTGCCTTTTCATTGGGATTGGTTCTTGTTTGTATATCCTTATTCTATATTCTATCAAACTCCTATTTTGTAGCTGCCGCACAGCTCCTTATTTATGTAGGAGCCATAAATGTCTTAATCATATTTGCTGTTATGTTCATGAATGGTTCAGAATATTCGAACGATTCCTATTTTTGGACTGTTGGGGATGGAGTCACTTCACTGGTTTGTATAAGTATTCTTTTTTCACTAATTACTACTATCTTAGATACGTCATGGTACGGAATTATTTGGACTACAAGATCAAATCAGATTATAGAACAGGACCTTATTAGTAACGTTCAACAAATTGGAATTCATTTATCAACCGATTTTTATCTTCCATTTGAACTCATTTCTATAATTCTTTTAGTTTCTTTGATAGGTGCAATTACTATGGCTCGTCAATAAGAAATCCTTAGAATTAATACAATTATTAGAAATTCGAAATCCAATGAAAAAAGAAAAGTTTTTCATTTAATCTACTGCTGATACCCTCTTTTTTCTGTAATTACTCGATTATGGTCAATCAAATCGGTTGAATTGTTGTTCATATTGAAATGAATCGAGATTCATGAGGAGTTAGCCAATGATGTTTGAACATATACTTTTTTTGAGCGTCTACTTATTTTCTATCGGTATCTATGGATTGATCACAAGTCGAAACATGGTTAGAGCACTTATGTGTCTTGAGCTTATACTAAATTCGGTTAATATAAATCTCGTAACATTTTCTAATATATTTGATAGTCGCCAATTAAAAGGAGACATTTTCTCAATCTTTGTTATAGCCATTGCGGCTGCGGAAGCAGCTATTGGGCTAGCTATTGTTTCGTCGATTTATCGTAACAGAAAATCAACTCGTATCAATCAATCAAATTTGTTGAATAATTAGTCATAACTATCATATAAATATAAATAAAGACATAAATAATATAATAAAATAATATAAATAAAATATAGATATAAATTATTTCATTTTTTATTCTTTATTTTTATAGTAATATGTAATTTTTATAGTAATATGTATAGTAATATATTTTTATATTACTATTGAAATATTGATGATCTGTTGGCCAATGTCAATGTGAAGTCATATGTGTGACTTGTATAATCATGGTTGTTGAAACGGAAATCAAAGTCTCTTGGTCCTTTCTCATGAACAGATTTAGAAATATATTGATTTTTAACATTAGATTTTTTTGAGAAACCATTGATTCGTCTGGTGTCTACAATACAATATAAATATATAATTCATTTCCTCCTGATTTTACTTTACCAGATCGAAAATTTTTTATGTTCAAAACTGGAATTTATAGACCCAATGTCACATTCAGTAAAAATTTATGATACATGTATAGGGTGTACTCAATGTGTACGAGCCTGCCCCACAGATGTATTGGAAATGATACCTTGGGACGGATGTAAAGCTAAGCAAATTGCTTCCGCGCCAAGAACCGAGGACTGTGTAGGTTGTAAGAGATGTGAATCCGCCTGTCCAACAGATTTTTTGAGTGTCCGCGTTTATTTATGGCATGAAACAACTCGCAGCATGGGTCTATCTTATTGATACGTTATAAAAAATTCCACTTGAATCATTTGATTCCTTTTTACCGACAAAAACCCGTACTCGAGAAAATATATTATTCCGAGCACGGGTTTTTTGGTCAAAATGCATCTTGTCTTTATCACGAGTTATTTCCCTTGGTTAACACTACTTGTAGTTTTGCCGATATTCGCGGGTTCTTCAATTTTCTTTCTTCCTCATAGGGGGAATAAGGTATTTAGGCGGTATACTATATGTATATGCTTATTAGAGCTCCTTCTAACAACCCATGTGTTCTGTTATCATTTCCAATTGGATGATCCATTGATTCAATTGGAGGAGGATTTTAAATGGATAAATATTTTTGATTTTCACTGGAGACTGGGAATCGATGGACTTTCCATAGGACCTATTTTACTGACAGGATTTATCACTACTTTAGCCACTTTAGCAGCTTGGCCTGTTACTCGAAATTCGCAATTGTTCTATTTCCTGATGTTAGCAATGTACAGTGGTCAAATAGGATTATTTTCTTCTCGAGACCTTTTACTTTTTTTTCTCATGTGGGAGTTAGAATTAATTCCTGTTTACTTACTTTTATCCATGTGGGGAGGAAAGAAGCGTTTGTACTCAGCTACAAAGTTTATTTTGTACACTGCAGGGGGTTCCATTTTTCTTTTAATAGGAGTTCTAGGTATGGGTTTATATGGTTCCAATGAACCGATATTGGATTTTGAAAGATTAGCTAATCAGTCATATCCTGTGACATTAGAAATAATATTATATTTGGGCTTCCTTATTGCTTATGCTGTCAAATCGCCGATTATACCCCTACATACATGGCTACCAGATACCCATGGGGAAGCGCATTACAGTACATGTATGCTTCTAGCTGGAATCTTATTAAAAATGGGGGCATATGGATTGATTCGGATCAATATGGAATTATTACCGCACGCCCACTCTATATTTTCTCCCTGGTTGGTGATAATAGGGACAATACAAATAATCTATGCAGCTTCAACCTCTCTTGGTCAACGCAATTTAAAAAAGAGAATAGCCTATTCTTCTGTATCTCACATGGGTTTCATAATTATAGGAATTGGTTCTATAACCGACATGGGGCTCAACGGAGCCATTTTACAAATACTCTCTCATGGATTTATTGGTGCTGCACTTTTTTTCTTGGTAGGAACGAGTTGTGATAGAATACGTCTTGTTTATCTCGACGAAATGGGGGGGATATCCATCCCAATGCCAAAAATATTTACCATGTTTAGTAGTTTCTCGATGGCTTCTCTTGCATTGCCAGGAATGAGTGGTTTTGTTGCAGAATTAGTAGTATTTTTTGGAATAATTACCAGTCCAAAATATCTTTTAATGCCCAAAATACTAATTACCTTTGTAATGGCAATTGGAATGATATTAACTCCTATTTATTTATTATCTATGTTACGTCAGATGTTTTATGGATACAAACTATTCAATGTTCCAAACTCCAATTTTGTGGATTCTGGACCACGAGAACTATTTGTTTCAATCTGTATCTTTTTACCCGTAATAGGGATTGGTATTTATCCTGATTTTGTTCTTTCGCTATCAGTTGACAAGGTACAAGCTATCCTATCTAATTATTTTCATAGATAGTTTTCATTAATTAGATAGAAAACAAAGTCTTAGAGTTTTTAATTTGAAGATTTTTGAGCTGTACAACACAAAAAAATAAAGTTAATTAGAATTATAAAATTATAATAAGATATATTCCGAGTTTTTGAGAACCATTTGAATGATTCCTTGATTCAAATGGTTCTCAAAAACCTGCGCAAACTTTATATTACGTATAGTACGGGGGTCTTATGTATTCCTCATGGAATTTATTCAATTAGATGTTAATGTGAATGAACCATAACTATGTAGACCTATTCCTAATAGATTGATCCCAAAATAGCATATCCAAATTATAAGAAATCCTATAGACGCTACAAGTGACGAATTCGTACCTTGCAAACTTTGATTTGTTCTAGTATGTGAATAAATCGCGAATATGGTCCAAGTAATAAATGCCCAAGTTTCTTTGGGGTCCCAATTCCAATAAGATCCCCATGCCTCGTTAGCCCATACTGCTCCAGAAAGAATACCTATGGTTAAAAAGGTAAACCCTAAACTAATGACACGATAACTCCAATAATCCAAACGCCGAGTTAATTGATATTTGTAATAATTTCGAAATGGAACAAAAGAATGAAAATTAAAAACATTTTTTTTTTTGTTCAAGTATTCGATTTTGTCAAAGAAAAATGACTTAATCTTAATTAAGAAAATTTTTCTTTGACAAAAAATATCGACGTTTTTACGAAATGTAATGACTAGAAAAGCGACTGATAATAACGACCCACATAAAAGAGCTGCATAGCTCAATAACATCATACTTACGTGCATCATTAACCACTGAGATTGTAGAGCAGGTACTAATCTTGACGATTGATGCATTTCACTTGAAAGACCCGATGTGGCGAAACCTTGGGTAAAAATGGCACTTGGGGCGGTTATTGCGCTTAAATCATTTTTATGATTCCATATCTTGGAAATTAGATGAATAATGGAAAAACTCCACGAAAGGAAGATTAAAGACTCGTATAAATTACTTAATGGAAAATGTCTCGAAGAAATCCAACGAGTAACTAATAATCCTGTTATAGAAAAAAAAGTAACTATCATTCCTTTTTCCGACGAATCACGCAACCCTATGATTTCGTGTACTAATAGGGTCATCAAATGAATCGTAATCACAATTGAAATGATCGAAAAAGAGAGATGAGTTAATATATGTTCTAAAGTCACAAATATCATACATAAAAAAGGTCCCATTACAGAATGGAAATCGGGAATTAAATACATTATAGGATCCATTGTATCTTTTTTACAGTATGCCGCCACTCGGACTCGAACCGAGATGCTCTAGCACTGCTTCCTAAGAGCAGCGTGTCTACCGATTTCACCATAGCGGCTTACTTGAAATAATAATAATCAATTCATGTTGAATCGTCTAGATCTAGATTCAAGGATTCAATATAGTTTAGGAAATATTAGAACTGATAAATAAGAGCTCTTTTAAATTCATCTTTGAATTTTCAATAATTTTTACTTAGGTTAGTATCATCGTAGGTTCAGTTTTAAGAATCAACTTTTACGTATTATCTGTATATTAAGTTCTCCCGGAACACTTGTAACTTGAAATACAAATTTTGTTTTCAGTCGAAACAGAAACTAAGAATTGTGAATTGTCCTCTTTTTATATTTTTTATTTATTTTGAATTGAATCCACGAAATCAGATAAATGAAAAACAAATTGTCAAAGAGATTTTTTTTCTAAACGAACAAAAAAAAATAAATAGGATTTCATATGTATCACAATTCAATTACAAAATTGAAGTAATTTTTCTAACAATTTTGATACTTTTCTTAGTATCATTAAGTATTAATTAATTAATTTAAATATATTTAAATATGTAATATAAAATTAATATAATACTTTTTGTTGTTTGTTGTATACATAATTTCTAAATAAAATTATGATAATATTTATGAAACCAACTTGATCTTGAGTTAGGCATATAATAAAACAAAAGAGTTTCAACATCCATCACAATTTTCTTTTCACAACGGAAAAATAGAATGAACAAAGATTTTTCCATTGTGAAAAGAAAATGAATAGGAAAAAAACATCTCACGAATTAATAAATAGATTCTAATAAAAACTAGAATGAAAAAAAGATAATGATACTTAGAACCGACAGATAGAGAAATTCTTATTCTACATATAATAGCAGCTAGTTCTAACTAATATTGTATTGAGTTCAATACATCAATACATTTAGTTAAAGGAAATTATTCATATTCCAAAATTGGAAATTCTTCTAGCCATGGAAATTCCGATTATTCCAAGATTTTCTTATTTGTTTGTCGCACAAAAAAACTTTTTGAATCTCCAGTAGAAACTGACTTTGCTAAAGAAAAAGCTTTTATTGCAGCTAAATATCCTTTTTTCTTCCAAATATTTCTACGAATACGTTTTTTTGATATAGAAGTACGTTTTTTTGGAACTGCCATTCAAAAAAAAAGAGTTACTAATTTTTATTGTTGTATGTGAAAGACATGTATTGCTCAAAATAGATCGTTCTTTTTAGTCATTTTCTATACTTAACTTAATTTCGTCGATAATAGTTTTTTCATAACATACAATACAAATATATTATTTATATATTTATATATAAATATATGTATAACATGCATGTCACATATATAACAATGTCACATATTAACACACTAGGCAAAAAAATAGAAGAAAGGGGGGGGGGAAATTCGAAAAGGAATTTTTATGATTATTAGTTTGGAATTGAATAAGCTCATATTGCCGTGTCTATAATTGAAATTCAAACTTAAACTACAATTAGTGGTTAATATGTTAAACAAGACATTTTATTACCTAAGAAGGAGAACCTCAATTTTTAGTTTTTTTTTCAGTTCTATACGAAATAAAGAGTATTATAATATTTCTGATACTTTCTTATTGGATTGGAATCCAATCAATTAGTTCCGCAATGGGTTAGGTAATTACTACAAATAAAATCACTAGAATAACTAGGTCTTTTTTTTTTTAGTTGATTTATTGAGGCATACTATGATTTATATTCTACTGTTTTGGTATAATTGTTTTTACTTACTATACTATAGTATATGATATGATTAGTATATGATATGATTACATATTGCCAGAATAGGATGGTAGTATAGTCGTAGAATGATTCAAAATCTCATATTTCCCATTTTTTTTTATGGAACATACATATAAATATGCATGGATAATACCCTTTCTTCCATTTCCAGTTACTATGTTAATAGGCTTTGGACTTCTGCTTATTCCGACAGCAACAAAAAATATTCGTCGTATGTGGGCTTTTCCGAGTGTTTTGATGCTAAGTATAGCTATGGCATTTTCGGCCAATCTATCCATTCAGCAAATAAATGGAAATTTTATCTATCAATATCTATGGTCTTGGACCGTCAATAATGATTTTTCTTTAGAGTTCGGACACTTGATCGATCCACTTACTTCTATTATGTCAATATTAATAACTACTGTTGGAATCATGGTTCTTATTTATAGTGACAATTATATGTCTCACGATCAAGGATATTTGAGATTTTTTGCCTATATGAGTTTTTTCAATAGTTCTATGTTAGGATTAGTTACTAGTTCCAATTTGATACAAATTTATATTTTTTGGGAACTTGTAGGAATGTGTTCCTATTTATTAATAGGTTTTTGGTTCACACGACCGAGTGCGGCAAGTGCTTGCCAAAAAGCTTTTGTAACCAATCGTATAGGGGATTTTGGTTTATTATTAGGAATTTTAGGACTTTATTGGATAACTGGTAGTTTAGAATTTCGGGATTTGTTCGAAATAGTTAATAACTTGGTTCATCATAATGGAGTAAATTCCTTATTTGCTACTCTGTGTGCTTCTTTTTTATTCGTTGGTGCAGTTGCTAAATCCGCACAATTCCCCCTTCACATATGGTTACCTGATGCTATGGAAGGACCCACTCCCATTTCTGCTCTTATACATGCTGCTACTATGGTAGCAGCGGGAATTTTTCTTGTAGCTCGGCTTCTTCCTCTTTTCATAGTTATACCTTCCATAATGAATATCATTTCTTCAATAGGCATAATAACAGTACTATTAGGAGCTACTTTGGCTCTTGCTCAAAGAGACATTAAAAGAAGTTTAGCTTACTCGACAATGTCTCAATTGGGTTATATTATGTTAGCTCTGGGTATAGGTTCTTATCGAGCCGCTTTATTCCATTTGATCACTCATGCCTATTCGAAAGCTTTATTGTTTTTGGGATCCGGATCAATTATTCATTCAATGGAACCCATTGTTGGATATTCACCAGATAAAAGTCAAAATATGGTTCTTATGGGCGGTTTAACAAAATATGTTCCAATTACAAGAATTACCTTTTTATTAGGTACACTCTCCCTTTGTGGTATTCCGCCTCTTGCTTGTTTTTGGTCCAAAGATGAAATTCTTAATGATAGTTGGTTGTATTCACCAACTTTCGCAATAATAGCTTCCTTTACAGCGGGATTAACCACATTTTATATGTTTCGGATGTATTTACTTACCTTTGATGGACATTTGCGCATTCATTTTCAAAATTACAGTAGCACTAAAAATAGTTCTTTCTATT